ATTTATTCTTCGGTAAATGGGTTGTGAAATGCTTTTTCTATTTCTAGACTGTCCAATATCTGTTTTACATCTTCTATGCGAAAATATTCCATTTTCATAAGGTCTTCTTGACTCTTATTCAAAAGGTCAAATAATGTATGTATATTGTACCTTTTGAGGCAATTATAGGTCCTGGGAGGCAATTCTAATTGGTCAATAAAAATGGATTTCAATGCTATTTCTTTTTTCGTTTTCCTTAGCTTAGCCAACCTATCATGAAAAGTCAAAAAGGGTAAAGTAACCTTGTACTGGTTGTTCTCTAAATGTAAGTTTTCTTCTTCTGCATGTAGAAAAGGAATAAATAAATCAATTAAATTCCGGGAGGCTTCATGAAGTGCTTCTTTAGGAGTTAAACTTCCGTTTGTCCATATTTCGAGAAAAAGTATCTCTTGTTTTTCATTTCCATTCCCATAAGAATGAATACTATGATTCGCATTTCGAACAGGCATGAATACAGCATCTATAGGATAACTTCCATCTTGAAATTTTTTTGGTGTTTTTATATGATATCCGCGATTCCTCTCGATTTGTAATCCAATACACAAATGAATGGGTTCCGTTAGATTAGCTATATACTGTGTGTTATCAACGATTTCCACAGAAGTTGGTAAGATGATGTCTTGAGCAGTTACACATCCAGGACCCTTGACACAAATAGACGCATTGCGAGTTCCATATAGATTACTTCTCAATACAATTTCTTTCAAATTCATTAAAATTTGATGTACTGATTCTTGAATACCTACTATGGTAGAATATTCATGTGGTATTTTTTCAAATTTTGCACGGGTGATACATGTTCCTTCTATTTCACCAAGCAAAGCTCTTCGCATCGCAATGCCTATTGTATCGGCTTGCCCTTTCATAAGGGGAGATAGAATAAAGCGTCCATAATAAAGACGCTTACTGTCTGCTCTTGATTCAACACACTTCCACTGTAGTGTCCGAGTAGATACTCTTACTTTCTCTCGAACCATAATAATATTATTTGATCAGATCATTGAATCGTTTATTTCTCTTGAAATCTCTTTCATTTTTATTTCTATACACGTCTTTTTTTAGGAGGTCTACAGCCATTATGTGGCATAGGGGTTACATCACGTACGAAACTTAATAGTATACCACTTCTACGAATAGCTCTTAATGCTGCATCTCTTCCGAGACCAGGACCTTTTATCATGACTTCTGCTCGTTGCATACCTTGATCTACTACTGTCCGAATAGCATTTCCTGCTGCGGTTTGAGCAGCAAATGGTGTCCCCCTTCTTGTACCATTGAATCCACAAGTACCGGCGGAGGACCAAGAAATTACCCGACCCCGTACATCTGTAACAGTCACAATGGTATTGTTGAAACTTGCTTGAACATGAATAACTCCCTTTGGTATTCTACGTGTATTTTTACGTGAACCACTACGGGTATTCCTACGTGAACCAGTTCTTGGTATAGATTTTGCCATACTTTATCATCTCATAAATAAAAATTCGAGATATATGGATATATCCATTTCATGTCAAAACAGATCCTATTTTTTTCATTGGGTCCTTTACGTTAGAGAGCCCCTTTTCAAAAGATTATCCTTGTCTTTGTTTATGTCTCGGATTAGAACAAATTACTATAATTCGTCCTCTTCTACGGATCAGTCGACATTTTTCACAAATTTTACGAACGGAGGCCCTTATTTTCATAGTTGTCGTTCCTTAACTTAATTCTGACTCTATTTATTGGAAGAAAATAAGTTTCTTGAAATGTTGAACCTCAAATTGTATCCCCATCAAGGGAATGCTGAAGTTGAAAAAACAACTTAATCATTCGAATCCTTGTTGTGGCATCTATAAATTATACGCCCTCTGCTTGAATCATAACGACTTACTTCAATTTTGCCCCTCTCCCCCCATAGTATACGTGTAAAACTCCGTCGGATCCTTCATGAAACATAACCTAGAATTCGATCTTCATTATCGAAAAACCCTGAGCATACATACCATTGAGAAGGAGAAGTGATTCATTAATGAAACCTTACTGAATCCATTTTTTTGTTCTTTCATTCTAGGTAAAAGCCCTAGAAGTATCACCTAATGTAGTAGGAATGATATCAACTAACCCACCCTTTTTTCTTTTGACAAATAGGAAATTCCGGATCCAATTCGGATATCAGAACAGAAAGATTACCATATATAACACAAAATTTCTCCGCCGATTCCTTCTAGTCGAGCCTCTCGGTCTGTCATTATACCTCGAGAAGTAGAAAGAATTACAATCCCCATCCCGCCTAAAATTCTAGGAATTCGTTGATAGTTCGAATAGATTCGTAGGCCAGGCCTACTGATACGTTTTAAATTTAAAATAGTTCGATAGGGTCCTTTCCTATTCCTTCTATGTCGTAGGGTTAAAACCAAAAAATATTTGTTGTTTTCCTGATGCTTCCTCACGTTTTTGATAAAACCTTCTCTTAAAAGTATTTTAACAATGTTTTCCGTGATGTTAGTGGATGCTATTTGAATCGTCTCTTTTCTATTCATGTCAGCATTTCGTATAGAGGTTATTATGTCAGCAATAGTGTCCCTACCCATGATAAACTAAAATTTTGGTTGCCTCCCATTTTTGATATAATCAACATGCTATTTTTTATTTATTTTTTAATTTTTATATTTTTTTTATTAAATAAAGGGATATGCGTCCGATACAACCTAATCCACTAATTACTTTATTTCATCCAAATACTATGTATAATATAACTATATTACGTATGATCTCATCTTATAATACTTCAGGTGCTAATGAAACTATTTTAGTGAAATTTAACTGTCTCAATTCTCGGGCAATCGCACCAAAAACTCGAGTTCCTTTTGGATTTCCTTCTTGATCAATCACAACTGCAGCATTATCATCATATCGTATTATCATACCGTTGTCACGTTTAAGTTCTTTACAAGTACGTACAATTACAGCTCTGATCACCTCTGATCTTTCTAGAGGTGTGTTTGGTAATGCTTCCTTGATCACAGCAACAATAATGTCACCGATATGAGCATATCGGCGATTACTAGCTCCTATGATTCTAATACACATTAATTCTCGGGCCCCGCTGTTATCCGCTACATTCAAATGGCTTTGAGGTTGAATCATATCATTTTTGAATCTGTTCTTTCAATGTTAATGCAAAGGACGAAGTAAAAAAAAAAAGAAATATTGTTTGTCAAAAAGAAACCTGCAATTTTTTTTATCCCCAAGACTTCTTTTCTTTGGTTCTACGTTCCTATCCCGAAATAATAAATTGAGTTCGTATAGGCATTTTGGACGCCGCTATTGAAATAGCCTTTCTGGCTATATTTTCTGCTACTCCGCCCATTTCATAAAGTATTCGACCTGGTTTAACGACAGCTACCCAATATTCGGGAGATCCTTTACCCGAACCCATACGTGTTTCCGTAGGTCTTACCGTAACTGGTTTGTCTGGAAATATACGTACCCATATTTTTCCACCACGGCGCACATTTCTTGTCATTGCTCGTCGCCCTGCTTCTATTTGTCTAGATGTGATCCAAGCGGGTTCAAGTGCCTGAAGAGCATATTTACCGAAACAAATACGATTACCTCGATAAGATATTCCTTTCATTCTTCCTCTATGTTGTTTTCGAAATCTGGTTCTTTTAGGGTTATAGTTGATGGTTCTTTCTCAATTCCATCTCTACTACAGAACCGGACATGAGAGTTTCTTCTCATCCGGCTCATCGCGAATGAAACGATTCGAATTTGAGAATTTTATGAAAATATACTGAATCATGGATTCTGAAAATATACTGAATCATGGATTCTTTGAGATTTCATCTAATCTATTAGAAATTTCTATATCTTGTTTGGATATATACTTAAACATGTATTTTTTTTCTAGATAATTATTTCTATTTCTAGATAATGAGATAATGTGGTTTTTTTCTAACGAATCTTTATTTTGTTTTGCCTTTGATCATATTATCATATTGGATCGAACAAGATTGAGTAATCTAATAAAAACCTTCGCGGGCGAATATTTACTCTTTCAATATCTATTTTAGTTGTAGGGTTAGCTCATGAATTCTCGGAATAAATGAATTGGTCCCTGGTTCGTTCCGCCATCCCACCTAATGAATTATTAGGATTCATTTTTCAATAGAATCTTACGTATTCATAGGTTCCATCGTTCCCGTCGCTTCGCAATTAATGGTTAGGTTTGAATTCTACAATGGAGCCCCTCAAGAAATTTGTTCTTGAGTCAATCTTTTTAGTCTTTATTGGCTCGAGGCTCTGGATTTTTTTCTATGAATAGATTCATATACTTATTTATGGATGAATCAGTATTGATGCTTTATTACACTGCCTTTTATGAGATGACTCATAAACCTTACATATATTGGAATCCTATATCATTGATATTCTTTTTCTTTCTTTCTCTCAACCTTCCCTTTATCTGCATACTTTTTTTATATCATAATCAGATTTATTTTTTTTTGTTTATGTAAGAAAGATTTCAGTTGCTACAATGATATGACCAATATATCATATCTTCACTGCTTTTTTGTATCCAGATAATGTGAAACGATGAGTTGGTTATTAGTTATATAGTTATTAGTTTACAGTAGGGGTCTGTCCATTTTTTTTGGAATTCTATCCTATAAAAAAAACCAACGAGTCGCACACTAAGCATAGCAATTATATGAAATCATCAATCAAATTTTTATTCAAACCTATAAAATTGCTTATTTTTTTGATTTAAGAGAAAAAGCATGAAAAGAAAAAGTGTTTTTTGATTCTATTTTTTTTTTTCAATGGATATAGTGTAAAGAGTAAAGCCAGGGAAAGTATTCTTATTCCCAAAATATCCAAATTTTGATGCCTAATACTCCATAGACCGTTCGGACTCCATAGGAACAATAATCAATTTTAGCTCGAATGGTTTGTAGAGGAACCCTACCTTCTCT